TTAAATGAAATATTAAACATAAAAAATTTCAATATTCTATTAATATAATAGAGCCAAAGAGGAGGTCTGGCCCATTTTTTCTCTCTCTCTCTTTTTTTTTTTTTCTTAGTGATTTAGAATATAGTCAGTAGTCAGATGGAATAGAATTTCTAGGAATTTCCATCTCGGGATTTATGGTATATTCTACGTGGCTGTGTTGGTGTATTCTTTTCATTAAGATCCGGATAGAGGATTATTGTTTCTATTGATTTGATACGGATACGAAAACAGAATGCATCGACCGATTCGATTCTCTCTCCCTGTCCCAGATTTATACTTAATTGATTTGATTCAATCCATTGAATTGTGAGGAACCCTTACATATAAAAACTCATGGGTTCCTATACCCAAATTAGGAAACTTTGGACCTGTACTACCCCGGCCCCGGCTTTACCCCCGAGTTAGAAGTCTTGAAAGAATCATTTCAGACCCATTTCTAGGACTAAAGATCGTGATTTGGAATGACTCGAAATACTTATTTATTGAATGTAATAATAACACCTAGCAGGACCAACCAACGAGTTAGGTTTCGTGACAACAAAAAACGTTTCTTTTGAAGCAAACCTAAAAAATGGGGCATAGTTTAATGGTAGAGTCGGCTGAATCGTAAATGATTTACAGAAGATACTTCGAATGGAATCATGCGTTGTCGAACGATTCGATAGACAAAATCTCCCCATCCCAAAACCAACTCATAGAACATAGAAATAGAAGAGGGTGCGTTGATACATTTAGGACCAATTCATTGTCTCTAAAACAATGAATTGGGATTGTTGTTCTGCCAAAAGGCGATACGTCGGGGGATTCCTAACTCATCCAAGTTCAAATGGGCCCTAATCTTTTTAGATAAAGTCTGCATTGGTAGAATTGGAATGATGAACAAATTGGATTGGGTAGATTGGAATAAAAAAAATAAGTTATAAGTTTAAGTATTGTACAGAAAAATGACTACTTGCTTTGCTAAGCCGGTTATACGAAGAAAAGCCTATTGTACAATGAAACTTACCAAAGAGCTTCGTTTTTGAAACTCCGGCTTTTCTACAAATACAAGAACAAGAATAGGTTCTAGATAATGTGACTTACTATTAGATTGAATTTGGATTTGATTTGGTTGGGTCAGGTTGGAGTTTTTCTTGAGCCAGGCTCATGTTATGATTTTGACTTCATAAATTGACTTGGGTATACCAAAGCAAAGGTGTATCACTAAATCTTGGATCATGGACAAATAAAAGAGGAGAAAAAGGCCGTGTGTCATTCACAGACGAAGATTAATGAAGAAGAATGGGTTTGTTTATCCGAGATTTGAAAATACCGATCCGATTGGATCCATTGGAATAAATTATTGTTTTCAAGCCCCGAGGGATCTCCGTGATCCTGTGGGAATGATTCCATTTCTATGGAACAATCAACCGGCCGGTCACACGCACTAATTAGGAAATGAATACAAAAATGTATAGGGCTATACGGACTCGAACCGTAGACCTTCTCGGTAAAACAGATCAAACTTATTATTATCGAAATGATTCGAACTGTTTCAAAGACCCAACATGCGTTTTTTTTTTGCATTGGGCTCTTTCATTAACTGATAAAAAGATCGGCTAGTCCACCATATTTTTTCTTGACAGGAAGATAACGAGATGGCTCCATGCGCTCGGATTCATTATTTGAATTCTGATCCGGGAGCAATACCAAAGTGTTTCAAAGAAGGGTTACCCTGACGTAGGTCTGCCTCCGGCCTAGATCAACCTAAGTTAAATGGAGTCTCTATCAATCCGCCCCAAGAGTCAAATATGATACTTCATACACCTTAAAGTTCATAGGACGAAAAGAGGTTATTTTGAGGTCCTTATCCTCATTATGCCTAGCATTGAAGGGACTTCACCTTATCAATGATCAAACCAATGATGGGTTCTATTTGGTACCTGAATTGGCACCTGAATCGGACCGAACAAAATATTTGTCAGGCTATTGTTCTCTTGTTCCCTCGAATCCATGGAGTAAGACATCGATTTCTCAATAAGATCAATTCTGTTGATTGCATGATGGACTCCTCTGAAAAAGCATTGGCGCGCGTGTAAACGAGGTGCTCTACCTAACTGAGCTATAGCCCTTGTCATAGACATATTAACATCTAGATAATTTCTTGTCAAGATGGATATTCCATAATCCCACATGATAACTCTCCGATCCGTTTCCTGCCAAGGATTGGTATTGCTGAGAAGTAATATTCCGTCTATAATCCCCGATGTGATGGGTCCCATTTTTTCTTTCTCTTTGTGATGATAAATGACCTACTTAACCCAGTGGTTAGAGTATTGCTTTCATACGGCGGGAGTCATTGGTTCAAATCCAATAGTAGGTAGAACTTATTAGATACCGGAGTCGATGGTATCTAATAAGTTTTTCTACCCACCCTCTTCTCTTTTTTTTTTTATGGATTTTGTACCCTTTCCCTATTATA